AACAAGTGATTGCCGAGATTCGTGCCGAAACGTCCGCCTTTCATTTTAAGGAGAGGGTTCAAAAACATATTTATTCTGAGTCAGAAGGAGAAATGCACTGGAGTACTGATGGCTATCATACGCCCGAATATCCATATAGTAATGTTCATCTATTACCAAAAACAAGTCATTTATGGATATTAGCAGGAGGTCTATGCAGATCCAATTCCAATATAGTGTCTTTTTCACTCCACAAGGATCAAGATCAAATGAATGCTAATTCTTTTTCTCTCAAAGATATCTTTGATCTCTCACTAACTAATGATCAAGTAAGACATAAATTGTTGGATACTTTTGGTAAAAAAGATAGGGAAAGTATTGACTATTCAAAACCTTATCGAATCATATCTAAGGGTCATTGGAATCTCATAGAGCCTTCTACTTATATTCGTCAAGAGAATTCTTTGGCGAAAAAGCGAAGAAATAGATTTGTGATTCCCTTACAATATGATCAAGAACAAGAAAAGAAACTAAGACCCTGTTTTGGTATTTCGATTAAAATACCTATAAATGGTATTTTACGTAGAAATAGTATTCTTGCTTATTTTGATGATCCGCGATACAGAAGAAGCAGTTCGGGAATTACTAAATATGGGATTGTCGAAGTAGATTCAATCGTAAAAAAAGAAAATTTGATTGAGTATCGAGGAGCAAAAGATTTTAGTCCGAAATACCAAACGCAAATGAAAGTAGATCAATTTTTTTTCATTCCCGAGGAAATACATATCTTACCCGGATCTTCGCCCATAATGGTCCGGAACAATAGTATCATTGGAGTAGATACACGACTTGTTTTAAATATAAATACAAGAAGTCGAGTAGGTGGATTAGTCCGAGTGGAGAGAAAAAAGAAAAGTATAGAACTGAAAATATTTTCTGGAGATATTCATTTTTCTGGAGAGGTGGATAAAATATCTAGGCACAGTGGCATTTTGATACCACCAGGAATCGGAAAAAAAGATTCTAAAGGATCAAAAAAATTTAAAAATTGGATCTATGTTCAACGCATTACACCTACCAAAAAAAAGTCTTTTGTTTTGGTTCGGCCCGTAGTCACATATGAAATAGCTGATGGGATAAATTTAGCAACACTTTTCTCTCAGGATCTCTTGCAGGAAAAGAATAATGTCCAACTTCGAATTGTCAATTATATACTTTATGAAAATGGCAAGTCAATTCGAGGAATTTCTCACACAAGTATTCAATTAGTTCGGGCTTGCTTAGTATTAACTTGGGACCAAGAAAAAAAGAGTTCTATAGAAGAAAAGGTTCATGCTTCTTTTGTTGAAATAAGGACAAACGATCTGCTTTGTTATTTCATCCGAATTGAGTTAGTAAAGTCCACTCTTTCGTATACCGAAAAAAGGTATGATACGGCAGGTTCAGGATTGATTTCCAATAATGAATTAGATCGTATCCATAGAAAAAATCCTTTTGATTCCAAGGCGAAGATTCAATTATTTTCCCAACATCAGGGAACTCTCGGTACGTTGTTGAATCGAAATAAGGAATGCCAATCTTTCCTAATTTTATCATCATCCAATTGTTCTCGAATTGGCCCCTTCAATACTTCGAGATATAATAATGCGACAAAAGAATTGGATTCCATGACTCCAATTAGATATTTGTTGGGTCCTTTAGGTACTATTGTGCCTAGAATAGTAAATTCTCGTTCATCTTACTATTTAAGAACTTATAATCAAGTCTTTTTAAAGAAATCTTTTTTGCTTGAAAATTTTCAACAGACTTTCCAAGTGCTTCAAGTACTTCCATTTCAATACTGTTTCCTAGATGAAAATAGTAGGATTTATAATCCCGATCCTTGCAGTAACATCATTTGGAATTCATTCCATTTGAATTGGTGTTTTTTCCATCACGATTCTTGTGAAGAGGCATGGACAATAATTAGCCTTGGACAATTCCTTTGTGAAAATGTATATCTATTAAAATATGGATCACGCATAAAAAAATCTGGTCAAATTTTCATTGTTCATGTTGATTCTCTAGTTATAAGATCAGCTAAGCCCTATTTGGTCACTCCAGGAGCAACTGTCCATGGTCATTATGGGGAAACCTTTTATGAAGGAGATACATTAATTACATTTATATATGAAAAATCGAGATCTGGTGACATAACGCAAGGTCTTCCAAAAGTAGAACAAATCTTAGAAGTTCGTTCAATTGATTCAATATCGATGAACCTCGAAAGAAGAATTGAAGGTTGGGACGAACGTATCCGAAGGATTCTTGGGGTCCCCTGGGGATTCTTGATTGGAGCTGAACTAACCATAGCCCAAAGTCGTATCTCTTTGGTTAATAAGATACAAAAGGTTTATCGATCCCAGGGGGTACAGATCCATAATAGACATCTCGAGATTATTGTACGTCAAGTAACATCAAGAGTTTTGGTTTCAGAAGATGGAATGTCTAATGTTTTTTTACCTGGGGAATTTATTGGATTGTTGCGAGCAGAACGAGCAGGGCGCGTTTTGGACGAATCAATCTGTTATCGGGCAATCTTATTGGGAATAACGAAGTCATCTCTGAATACTCAAAGTTTCATATCCGAAGCAAGTTTTCAAGAAACTGCTCGAGTTTTAGCAAAAGCTGCTCTACGAGGTCGTATTGATTGGTTGAAAGGCCTGAAAGAGAACGTTGTTCTGGGGGGGATTATACCGGTTGGTACCGGATTCAACAAATTAGTACATCGTTCAAAGCAAGACAAAAACATTCATTTGAAAATCAAAAGAAAGAATCTATTTGAGTTGGAAATGAGCGATATTTTGCTACACCATAGAGAATTATTTTGTTCTTGTGCCCCAAAAACTTTCCATGAGACATCAGACCAATCTTTTACGTAATGTATCCTAACAAGAGGTTTATTCTTTTTTTTTTTTACTTTCACTCTCTGGTCCGATTATGGATTTCATAATCAATGAAATAAAAAAGAAAGAATGAAATTCATGGTTTGAGTCGTAGATCAATGGTCAATCCTGGTAGAAGGTTCCGTCGGAACAATTTTTTATTTCATAAAATACTGAATCTCTTTGAAAAAAAAAAAATAAAAAGAGAAAGTGTGGTAAAATGGGAAGACGATATTGGAACATCAATTTGGAAGAACTGATGGAAGCAGGAATTCATTTTGGTCATGTTACTAATAAATGGAATCCTAGAATGGCTCCTTACATCTCGGCAAAGCGTAAAGGTATTCATATTACAAATCTTACTATAACTGCTCGTTTTTTATCAGAAGCCTGCGATTTAGTTTTTGATGCAGCAAGTAGGGGAAAAAGATTCTTAATCGTTGGCACCAAAAAGAAAGCAGCAGATTTAGTAGCATCAGCAGCAATAAGGGCTCGATGTCATTATGTTAATAAAAAATGGCTTGGTGGTATGTTAACGAATTGGTCTACTACAGAAACAAGACTTCAGAAGTTCAGGGACTTAAGAGCAGAACAAAAGATGGGGAAACTCAATCGTCTACCTAAAGGAGATGCAGTAATGTTGAAGAGAAAGTTATCTACTTTGCAAGCATATCTTGGCGGGATCAAATATATGACGGGATTGCCCGATATTGTAATTATCGTGGATCAGCAAGAAGAATATACGGTTCTTCGAGAATGTGTCATTTTGGGTATTCCGACGATTTGTTTAATCGATACAAATTGTGATCCAGATCTTGCAGATATTTCTATTCCGGCTAACGATGATGCTATAGCTTCGATTCGATTGATTCTTACCAAATTAGTATCTGCAATTTGTGAGGGCCATTCTAGTTATATAAAAAATGGTTAATTATCTTATCATTACTCTTAAGAAGAAGAAAGAAGAAGATTAGTTTGTTTTTGGTGAACTCTCTTTGATTGTTACTATTTTGGTTTGCATCTTTTGTAGTTTGAACTATGTTTTGACTATCAAATAATATTTAAAAGAAAAGATAAAAATGATTGGTATTTTTTTTATGTGATTTCTCGGTATCCGAAATATACGATTCATAACTTAAATTCATGAATAAATATAGGTGAATTGAGAAAGAGATGGTTGAATAAAAATAATCACTTTTTTGAAGTTCGATTTCTGTTAGAGGACAATATGAATGTTATACCATGTTCCATTAAAACACTCAAAGGGTTATACGATATATCAGGTGTAGAAGTAGGCCAACATTTCTATTGGCAAATAGGAGGTTTACAAATTCATGCCCAAGTACTTATCACTTCTTGGGTTGTAATTGCTATCTTATTAGGTTCAGTCATCATAGCTGTTCGGAATCCGCAAACCATTCCGACCAACGGTCAGAATTTCTTCGAATATGTCCTTGAATTTATTCAAGACTTGAGCAAAACTCAGATTGGAGAGGAGTATGGTCCTTGGGTTCCTTTTATAGGAACGATGTTTCTATTTATTTTTGTTTCTAACTGGTCAGGTGCTCTTTTACCTTGGAAAATCATAAAATTACCTCATGGGGAGTTAGCTGCGCCCACGAATGATATAAATACTACTGTTGCTTTAGCTTTACCCACGTCAGTGGCATATTTCTATGCGGGTCTTAGGAAAAAAGGATTGGGATATTTCGGGAAATACATTCAACCAACTCCAATACTTTTACCAATTAATATTCTAGAAGATTTCACAAAACCTTTATCTCTTAGTTTTCGACTTTTCGGGAATATATTGGCTGATGAATTAGTGGTTGTTGTTCTTGTTTCTTTAGTGCCTTCAGTAGTTCCTATACCTGTCATGTTTCTTGGATTATTTACAAGTGGTATTCAAGCTCTTATTTTTGCAACTTTGGCTGCGGCTTATATAGGTGAATCCATGGAGGGTCATCATTAACTCACTTTCAAAATAGTCTTTTTTGAATTTTTGAAGCTTATCCCAATTCAAGCAATGCGGGGGTTCGGGGTTAAATATAATCCACTGGGTTGGAGATCATGTATATGTAATACCTATGAGTATCAATCCTTGTGTATGTTTTGAAGAATGGTTTCAGAATACAATTTAATAGAATAAAAAAGAAGAAAAAGTGCAGGTGATTTACGTTATGGAAGAAAAAATATTTACTAGTTAAATGGTAATTACCCCTATCTCTTTTTTTTTTTCTAGCCCACTGCTTTTAGATGGATTCCCATATAAGTCCTTTTTCTATTTTGTCTTTGATTGTGAATTGAATGAAAGAGAAAAAATAGAATAATTTATAAACAAGGAAACGCAATGACTAAAACCGTATACATCTTTATTTACATAATACATAAGGTAGAAAGGAAAAACGGTCTATCAAAGTAGTTCTGAAAATTCAGTAATATTCTGAATTCCATTTGGAACTTTTAGCTACTTCGACCCGATAGATTTTAGTGAAAAAGATCAAAAAATAAAAAAGAAGTGTAGTAAGGTAATATAAGAAAAGTAGAAGTAGAAAAAAATAGATTAAGTACTAATTCATTGGTTGGTTGTATCATTAACCATTTCTTTTTTTGGTGCGAGGAACTTACCATGAATCCACTTATTTCTGCTGCTTCCGTTATTGCTGCTGGATTGGCTGTAGGGCTTGCTTCTATCGGACCTGGGGTTGGTCAAGGTACTGCTGCGGGCCAAGCCGTAGAAGGTATTGCGAGACAACCAGAAGCAGAGGGTAAAATACGAGGTACTTTATTGCTTAGTCTGGCTTTTATGGAAGCTTTAACAATTTATGGACTGGTCGTGGCATTAGCTCTTTTATTTGCAAATCCTTTTGTTTAATGTTTAATTTCATCGTAGAAGAAAAATGTAAAAAAAAAAAAAAGAATAAAAGCATAACCATAACTAAGAAATTTGAGAATTCTCAAATTTCATTAATAATAATAAGTGGAGTGATACAAAAAGAACTCTGTTCTTTGTTAGTCCTATCTATAAGGGGAGAGCATATGAAAAATATAACCAATTCTTTTGTTTCCATGGGGCACTGGCCATCCGCTGGGAGTTTCGAGTTTAATACCGATATTTTAGCAACAAATCCAATAAATCTAAGCGTAGTGCTGGGTGTATTGATTTTCTTTGGAAAGGGAGTGTGTGCGAGTTGTGTATTTCAAGAATAGGTTGGATTTAACCGGCTGCACTTTATTTATATTTATGTATTCTTTTTTATATTTCTATAGTATAAATAGGAACAAAAGGTGCACAATCTCGACGAATTACTTCGGAATTGGATTTTATTCAAAAATCATATGTAAGAACCATAGCATTTCGTGACTAATTGGTAAATGAACTTTGATTCTCTTCTCTATCAACCAATAATGTTGAGGTCTTTTACATGGTTAAAGATAAATTGTTTGAAGTCCAGGCACAGCATAGCATGGTACTCTTTCTACCACTACGTTAGTACCAAAAGTACCAAAAAGGTTGAAAAATAAGAAAAAGAAAAAAGGAATAATTAGGAATTTATCCGATGTAGAACACTCATATGGATAAAATTCTTTGAACCATTAACTGGAAAGATGGGTCCCCCTTTTTTATCCACTGCCGAATCGACGACCTATGTATTGTATTTGTATAAAATATTTGTATAAAAAAGCGAATTTTTTGGATGAAAAAGATCGAAATCTCATTTTATTCTAATAATAATGAGAATGAAGTAATGAAGTTCATAATTCTATTCAATTCTCTTTCTATTCTATTAGGATTTTGATTTAATTTATCATAGCATATAAAGAAGAAAGAATTTTATTCTTTCTTCTTTAAAATCTTTTTATTTTTGGAAATAAGTTGTAAATAAAGAACAAATAAAGAAACAACTTTGCTGACAATTTTTTCTTTTTTGTCTGGTCTGAAGAGTCCTCCTAAGATTCTGATGTTAGGATCAGTTTCGATATCTTTGAATAAGAACAGAAAATAGAGGATAGGCTCATTCCGTTCAAAGATATGGGAATGCCCATTAATCAAATAAAAGATAAAAGAAACAATTGAGCGTGAGAGCCAAATGAATTAAAAGATTCATGTTTGGTTCGGGAAGAGATATGATAGTTGTGAAATGAATGGAAAGATAATCTACTTTCATTAAATGATTTATTAGATAAGCGAAAACAGAGGATCTTGAGTACTATTCGAAATTCAGAAGAATTACGTAGAGGAGCCATTGAACAGCTCGAAAGAGCTCGGGTTAGATTACGGAAAGTGGAAATTGAAGCAGATGAGTATCGAACAAATGGATACTATGAGATAGAACGAGAAAAAGGAATTTTGATTAATGCTACTTGCAAGAGTTTGGAACGATTAGAAAATTACAAAAATGAAACTCTTTTTTTTGAAAAACAAAGAGCAATTAATCAGGTCCGACAACAAGTTTTGCAACAAGCCTTACAACGAGCTCTAGGAACTTTGAATAGTTGTTTGAATAGCGAATTACATTTTCGTACCATCAGTGCTAATATTGATATCCTCGGGTCCATGGAAGAAATAACTGATTAACCTTTTTTACTCTAGTTT